TCCGTAAAAGATAAGATCAGTAAATGGAAATTCACTGAATTTCCATCTTTGTGAGATCGTCAATATAGTACCAAGGGTATTTTTAGAATATACCGAATCAGTATAGCTATCCTTCTTCTGACACAGCAACGCAACCTCAATCAGTATCGAAATGCGGGGCTAGATAATGGTTTTCTTCGTTTCTTCTTGCTGGTCGATGTATAACTATGTACCATTCAATAGAAAATTCATCAAATTTCTGTAGTATGGGGTTTCTTTTCTCTCCATTTCCATTATCGGCTTCGGACTAGAAATTGAAGATCAGGTAAAATGGAAATCCGACGAATTGTTTTCTTTTTCTAATAATAATAATTCATGACGAAGATTATCATATTTCCCCACTTCAAGTAGATGTGAAATCTACAAATCCCCTTTTCGTAGGTGTAGAAGAGGTTTTTTGTTGGAATCCCCCTCTTTTTTTTTTTTTAAGGAATTGCTTAGTCGGCGAGAAACAAGTAACGGTGGTAGATAGGATTCGATAAAAGAAGGAGAACAACGCTTATAAAGGTTTCTCTTCTAATAATCGATATTTGTGATGGGCGCATTGTTTTGTTCTATTAGATCCAAAGTTTTTTCTTGACCTAACTACAAGGAGAACGGGCTTTACTACAAGGAGAAAGCGCTTTATGCTTTATATATATAAAAAGAATATGAAAAGACAAAATGTAAAATCTAGAAAGGAAAAGATAATAGGAATTATTAGTTTTAGAATCTAATTGGACCGAAATAAAAATTTGATTTTTTCGACTGATCATGCCATACCTTTTTTTATTCTCATTTGAGATCTTATGGGAATGAACCTATTGCTGAATCTAATGAGTTAAAAACAATTAAAGTAAATAAACTAAAGTCAAAACAAAAAAAGGAAAAAAAAAGTAAAGAAAGGGTATTATAAGGTATAAGTAAGGTATAAGTTCACTCTTTATTCGAAACTCGAAAATGTATTAGATACAATAAAAAAGAAAAAATCAAAATACAAAATGGAAGCGATTCCCCAAGTTTGTTCCATATTGATTTAAAAAGAATTTCGTTTTTGGAATGAAGTTATATGACACAGTTTTGATTATTATTTTAATATTTAGTTTACTCAAGAGTTGCCCAACGAATCTGTTGATTCGGAATCGTGAGATGGGTCCATGTCAAATGTCAAAGATTATGAATTGATTTCTTTTTCTATCCCTGCCACTCGATTTTTGTTAGTACCTTTTCGAAAGATTGATGAATCAAAAACAAAAACTTTCAATTGGTAGGGTATTTTTGCTTATCCTCGTATCTTTTAAAAGTTGAAACTTAGGGAAGTGCTTTATAAACATATGTATAAAAAGAAGATATTTCCTTTAGCTCCTTCATGCCTACTATAACTAGTTATTTCGGTTTTCTACTAGCGGCTTTAACTATAACTTCGGCTCTATTTATTGGTCTGAATAAGATAGGACTTATTTGAAATTCATTGAATGAATAATTCATAAAAAGAAATCTTTCTGTGGTATTCCAGATATTCTCTAGTTCCTTACCGTGTTAATTACCAATTATTGGGCATTGAGATTCCTAGACAATACGGATTAATATTTAGGGATAGATATTACCTCTCTTTTCCCCCTTTCAAATAAATGAAATTGAAATGATTGAAGTTTTTCTATTTGGAATCGTCTTAGGTCTAATTCCTATTACTTTGGCTGGATTATTCGTAACCGCATATTTACAATACAGACGTGGTGATCAGTTGGACCTTTGATTAATTAACATCTCTTTTTTTAACTGACCCCCCTTACTTAATTTAATTTTATTTAATTTAATCCGGGGGAGGTCAAGGTCAAATTCAGATTGCTGTTCAATTATTTCAGTTTAGCGTAATTTTCGATCTACCAAGCTAACAAGGCAAGAGCGGCATCACGCTCTGTAGGATTTGAACCTACGACATCGGGTTTTGGAGACCCACGTTCTACCGAACTGAACTAAGAGCGCTTTCTTATCACAACGGAAAAGACTATAAGGAGGGGGATTCTTTTTTTTTTTTTTTCTAACGCCAATAAATATTTCTTGCATGTGTATACTATCACATATCATTAAAGATTATGTATGTCCAAATTGAATCGATCAAAATAGATCTCTCGTTACTGTTCCTCTGAACAGTAATAGGTAGGGATGACAGGATTTGAACCCGTGACATTTTGTACCCAAAACAAACGCGCTACCAAGCTGCGCTACATCCCTTTCAATTGGTTTACAGTATCATTGTAGAGAATCCCCGTCTTGTTTTCCACATCCTTATTCTCTTTCCTCCATTGATATGCAAAATGGATCTCGGCATTTCTTTTTTTTCGTCTCATATCATATAACATATAATAAATGAATATTTTTCTCGGGAATTCTCAGACGGAAAGGGACCCATTTTTCTGCTTTAAGAAAAAGAAAAAAAATCTTATCTACCGAATTATTGCACATTTCAATTGGAATTAGGGATTCCACACACAAATAGAAGGGGTCTTTAACTACATATACATCTCTTACCATATTGTATTACAATATGGAATACAAAAAAAGAAGGAGGATTTTCAATGCGAGATCTAAAAACATATCTTTCCGTGGCCCCGGTACTAAGTACTCTATGGTTCGGGTCTTTAGCAGGTTTATTGATAGAAATCAATCGTTTATTCCCCGATGCGTTGACATTTCCTTTTTTTTCATTCTAGTTATTGACATAGAAAGGGGTGAAGAAGAGTAGAGATAGAATCAAATATTTGTCTCTCGTCCCCCTCTTTTCTTGTTTTTTTTTTGGAATTCGATAGATAGAATAAGGGGCGAACGAGAAAGAAAAAAGTGGATTCAACCTCAGCGAAACTCGGGTTCAGGCTCCAATTAAATTCAAAATAGAGTTATAAAGTTAAAAGAAAAGCGAAATGGAAATGTGGCTAGGGGAAGAGTATCATACAATACAAGATACTTAAATGAAATACTGTACTGTGAGTAGAAATATAGTTAGAAATTTTTGTATTACTTACTATTTACTATATGGATTGCAACAAAATCTTTATTTCAGAATAGGATTTTGAGTTGTTAGCAACTTCTATTTTTTTTGGTTCCTTTCTTCTTATTCGCTTTGGATCGGAAAATCGAAAAGTTGGGTGAATCAAAACCCGAAAGGAGGTTCATGGCCAAGGGTAAAGATGTCCGAGTAAGGGTTATTTTGGAATGTACCGGTTGTGTTCGAAACGGTGTTAATAAGGAATTGGCGGGTATTTCCAGATATATTACTCAAAAGAATCGACACAATACACCTAGTCGATTGGAATTGAGAAAATTCTGTCCCTATTGTTCCAAACATACAATTCATGGGGAGATAAAGAAATAGATATAGATCGAACCGAGTGCTTGTGTGTCACTCTTCCAAGGAACATGAAAAAAATTAGATATATATCTATCTATTATTCCTATATTTAAATAGAAACAACTAAATAGAGACAAACAAATCCTATTAATTCATTTTAGAAATCATTTTTGATTGGATCGGAATAGAATTTTAACGATTAGGATTTTAAGGCTAAGGAATAAAAAAATTATGGATAAATCCAAGCGACTCTTTCTTAAATCCAAGCGATCTTTTCGTAGGCGTTTGCCCCCGATCCAATCGGGGGATCGAATTGATTATAGAAACATGAGTTTAATTAGTCGATTTATTAGTGAACAAGGAAAAATATTATCTAGACGAGTCAATAGATTGACCTTAAAAGAACAACGATTAATTACTATTGCTATAAAACAAGCTCGTATTTTATCTTCGTTACCTTTTCTTAATAATGAGAAACAATTTGAAAGAAGTGAGTCGACCGCTAGAACTACTGGTCTTAGAACCAGAAAAAAATAGGCTTACTCCTCAATTGAATCAAAATTCCAATCAGAACTCAAGCACCTGGATGTTTTGGTCAACAAATCCTGGAATCCGTTGTGTTGTAAGAAAAAAAAGAATTGGGGAATAAGAATAAATCTTTTTTTATTGAGCGTGTTCGCTCATTTTGACGATTTCATATTATCCCGATTTTATCATAGTAATTTCTATTCTACCTTCCCACAGTTCATTCTCCAGAGAACTCCATTTAAAAGATTCTGGAAGATTCCTTCCAACCTCCTTATTTTATGATCTCATTGGAAATCATATAAAGACAATTACTATTTGATATAGCTATTTGTGCAAGTATTTTACGATTAAGAAGCAACTGCCCCTTATACAGATTGTGTATTAATCTACTATAAATATGGGATACTCGATTTCGCCGAATTACTGCATTTATTCGAGTGATCCACAAACGACGAAAATCTCTTTTTTTCCTATCTCTATCATGATGAGCCGAAGCCAAAGCTCTTATTTTCTGTTGAGTAATTGTTCGAGTAAGTCTTGAATGAGCCCCGCGAAAGCTTGAGGCAAATAAACGAAGTTTTGTTCTACGTCTCCGAGCTATATATCCTCGTCTAATTCTGGTCATTGAATAAATGAAACTTTGATGAATAACTAATTGATTTCCTTTCTTTCAGTTATTCATTTCCCCTTTCCTAGTCTATTAATAACAAAACGGATTCTTCCAATTTATAAGATGAAAATTCCAATGGCTTTTGCTACTATAACCTTCCCGACCACACTTTTTTCCTTTTTTCTAGGCGCATTGTAAATAAAATAAAGTAGTAAATAGAAATAGATAAAGAAATTGTGGGTTCCATCGTCTCTATGGTTACTTCTTAAACGGTGAGGTCCTTTCTATACACCGGAGCCCTTTCCCTCATTTAATCAATCCTATTGTATTGGTAACTTGTACAGTTACCACTCTTTGGCTCTACCCATGAATTTTCCAGTAATAGGTCTTTCCTAACGAGATATACCTTATACAGTAACGGTATTTAATTATGAAGTTTGGTTGGGTAGCTGACCCTGTTAGTCCGTTCTTGCAAGAGTAGAAACATAATCTTTCCGCTTTTTAAATAGGATTTCCCCCCGCTTAATGGATAACTATTTGTTACCAATGGGGAATTCTTTCTCATCTTAAATTGCAAATTGAAGTGATTGAATTTGCACCAATGGAAACCATAAATTTCATGCACAATAGAAAGATATGATAGATCTATCCTTTTTAGTTTTAGATCGTGAATGGAGTTCTTCCATTCTATCCGATTCAATGGTACTGATCATTGATATTAGAAAATTAGTTTTCTTTCTTTTGTTTTGTCTCAACCCACGATTTAAACGAGTCGCACATACACCCTCGTACATGTTCCTCGGCGCTGAGGGCATCCCCCAAGAGCGGGGGATTTCGTGACGTTTCTGATTGGCTGTCTTGGGTTTCTAATAAGTTGTTTAATAGTTGGCATGCTGAATTATACATTAGGGGTTGGTTTAGATCGATCCTAACCGGACGATTATGAATTTCTTCTATATTAATAGATTAATAGAATATTAAACCCTTAAGAAGTAAGAAGATAAAATCTCAAATCGTGTATTTGCGTGAAATCACTGCTATTTTTTATACAACCGCTACAAGATCAACAATTCCATGAGCTTGGGCTTCTGTTGCTGACATAAAAACATCCCTTTCCATGTCTTCGGATACAACCCATAAGGGCTTGCCTGTTCTTTGTACATAAACCCTTGTAAGGGTTTCGCGCAGTTTCAGTAGTTCTTCCGCTTCCAGGATAAATTCGCCCGTTTGTGCCTCATAAAAAGCGGCAATAGGTTGATGGATCATTACCCTGATTATATAGATAAGATAACATAATAAAATGATATAGATAATATAACATAATAAAAGATTCCTATAGCTCGACGATCCGTGGAGGGGAAGAGAGAAAGAATAAGAAAAAGATAGAATTGAACAACCGTACGGGCATTTTTGCGCATTGCATACGGCTCTCCAATGGACTTCACTTTTTTACCTTTCATCGAAGAAAGAGAAAATATGGGGTCTCTTATACCCAGATCGGTAAATGATCCAATTACCACCCTTCTTTTTTTTGGAGGAGTTAAAAAATACTATGATGGCCCCGTTGCTTTCTATATTTATTTCGGCTGTTATTCAGCAATCCCAAAGTTTCTTTCTTTTTTTGATTTTCGTACTCTTTGATAACCTAAATCCTGTTAATAATCCTCTGGTGTGAAAAAAGTTTGTGACGCTGAAATAGGCCTACGATAGGTAAGATAAAGTCGTAAATACCCTTCGTTTGTCTCATACTACTCTTTCGATACATAATCGAGAATCTTTTGAAAAAAAAACAATAAATAATTTGGATATCGAATTCGAAGTGCCATGCTATTATTACTGAATATTAATAATTCATATGGTGAAGGCATAGTCTTCTTTTTTCTCTCAAATAAAAAACTCATTGGCGCTAAGCGTGAGGGAATGCTAGACGTTTGGTAATTTCTCCTCCGACCAGGATAAAAGACCCCATTGAGGCGGCCAATCCCATGCATATTGTGTGTACATCTGGTCGCACAAATTGCATAGTATCATAAATAGCTATTCCGGGTATTACCCAGCCGCCAGGAGAGTTTATAAACAAATAAAGATCCTCGGTATCATTCTCTATACTGAGATATACCATAAGACCAATAAGTTGATTCGAGATCTCGCTATCAACTTCTTGGCCTAAAAAAAGTAATCTTTCTCGATAAAGTCGGTTGATTAGGATAAAATTGTATCCTTTAGGAGCCGTACAGGCACCTTTTGATGCATACGGTTCAACATGCGAAAAAAATCAATGTGTAAACTCCAGCCCTCTTTCTTTTTTCATAGCGGGTTCTTTCTAACTTCTAGCAAAAGGGCTTTTCTTCCATTTTTCAAGAACGATGACTTTGGCGGGTTTTCCTATAATAGAAAAAACAATTCACTAAACTTATCGAACTAACCTTTCATTGATGTATTTTTTCATCGAGATCCGATTCAAAAATCACGATGTCATTTTCTTGTTCCTGAATGGGCTTCTTCAATTTTTTTAGGTTTATGCTCTACTCCGAGTAAGTATCTGACCGATTTTGATTTGTACATATAGGACAAATGACCCCAATACCACGTCTTTTTTTTGCTATTACCCCCCTTTTTCAATTCATTTCTTTCATGCCTTCTGCTAAATATTCGACGTATTCATATTCATTCCCTTTTGGATTCGATTGATTAACAGTTTGAGATCATTCCTATTTAACGAAATCGAATCGTTTATGATATAAGTAATAATCCTAAATATATTACCAATTGGGTTTTTTAAACGGAGCCTGGATACTTCATTTTATTGGTCCAGCCAAGCCTACCATAAATTATTTTAATTGCTAATATTATTTAACGATACCTCCTCACAAAACGGATCTATTTGCACTTCATTGCGCTTCACGCTACAAATTTTTGATAATTCAATTTTTTTTTGGGGGCGAAACAGAGGATATCTCCATCGAGGGAGAGAATGGGGAAATCCCATATGACCCAATATATCTGACAAGTCGCACTATACGTCAACCCAAGATGCATCTTCCTCTCCGGGACTTCGAAAAGGTACTTTTGGAACACCAATAGGCATAAACTGAAAGAAAAAAGAATTAAGTACTCTATTTCACTTTGATGTGGAAGCGTAATAATGTGCTTATTATCTTAATAATATCGACCTTTATCATATTTTATATATAGATTGAATAAGTTCAGAAAATAAAGTAAAGGAAAACAGAACGAAGAATGGAAAATTCTTACGAATAGGCCCTTTGAATGATGACCAAATATAGATGCATTCGCTCATAGAAAAGGGAATCAACCCCCATTGCGTATTGGTACTTATCGAGTATAGAATAGATCTGCTTCTCTTTTTTCCTACGAACCGAACTGTTCCATTATTACTAAATACTAAAAGAATAGAACAAATATTAATCCTTTTTCCGAGATAATCGGCTGAAAAAAAAAAGGGCGGTCCATAGCATAGTTTTTTTTTTCAATGCAATAATGCAATAAAGTTACATAGTGTCTATTTTTTGTTGATAAAGGGGTATTCCCATGGGTTTGCCTTGGTATCGTGTTCATACCGTCGTATTGAATGATCCCGGTCGTTTGCTTTCTGTCCATATAATGCATACAGCTCTGGTTGCTGGTTGGGCCGGTTCAATGGCTCTATATGAATTAGCAGTTTTTGATCCCTCCGACCCCGTTCTTGATCCAATGTGGAGACAAGGTATGTTCGTTATACCCTTCATGACTCGTTTAGGAATAACCAATTCATGGGGCGGTTGGAGTATTACAGGAGGGACGATAACGAATCCGGGTATTTGGAGTTACGAAGGTGTAGCTGGGGCACATATTGTGTTTTCTGGCTTGTGCTTCTTGGCAGCTATTTGGCATTGGGTGTATTGGGATCTAGAAATATTTGGTGATGAACGTACAGGAAAACCTTCTTTGGATTTGCCTAAGATCTTTGGAATTCATTTATTTCTCTCCGGAGTAGCTTGTTTTGGGTTTGGCGCATTTCATGTAACAGGATTGTATGGTCCTGGAATATGGGTGTCCGACCCTTATGGACTAACTGGAAAGGTACAGGCTGTAAATCCAGCGTGGGGTGTGGAAGGTTTTGACCCTTTTGTTCCAGGAGGAATAGCCTCTCATCATATTGCAGCAGGGACATTGGGCATCTTAGCAGGCTTATTCCATCTTAGTGTCCGTCCGCCTCAACGTCTATACAAAGGATTACGTATGGGCAATATTGAAACCGTTCTTTCCAGCAGCATCGCTGCTGTCTTTTTTGCAGCTTTTGTTGTTGCTGGAACTATGTGGTATGGTTCAGCAACTACCCCCATCGAATTATTTGGTCCCACCCGTTATCAATGGGATCAGGGATACTTTCAGCAAGAAATATATCGAAGAGTTAGTGCTGGACTAGCCGAAAATCAAAGTTTATCAGAAGCTTGGTCTAAAATTCCTGAAAAATTAGCTTTTTATGATTACATCGGAAATAATCCGGCGAAAGGGGGATTATTCAGAGCGGGTTCAATGGATAACGGGGATGGAATAGCTGTCGGGTGGTTAGGACACCCTATCTTTAGAGATAAAGAAGGGCGTGAACTTTTTGTACGTCGTATGCCTACTTTTTTTGAAACATTTCCAGTTGTTTTGGTAGACGGAGATGGAATTGTTAGAGCCGATGTTCCCTTTAGAAGGGCAGAATCGAAGTATAGTGTCGAACAAGTAGGTGTAACTGTTGAGTTCTATGGTGGCGAACTGAATGGAGTGAGTTATAGTGATCCGGCTACTGTGAAAAAATATGCTAGACGTGCTCAATTGGGTGAAATTTTTGAATTAGATCGTGCTACTTTGAAATCCGATGGTGTTTTTCGTAGCAGTCCAAGGGGTTGGTTTACTTTTGGACATGCTTCGTTTGCTCTGCTCTTCTTCTTCGGACACATTTGGCATGGTGCTAGAACCCTGTTCAGAGATGTTTTTGCTGGTATTGACCCAGATTTGGATGCTCAAGTGGAATTTGGAGCATTCCAAAAAATTGGAGATCCAACGACAAGAAGACAAATAGTCTGATGCAACATTGCTCTGTTATTTTTCGCTTCTGCTTTCTATTTTCTGTTTGTGATTTTACATCAGGTACTGGAGAAATCTGGATTGAAAACGCCGCCTTTTCTTTGATTCTTCTTTTTTCTTTAATTCGGGAGATAATCCCAAATAAACAGGTATGGAAGCTATAATTGTAAACCGCGATCGAATTTATGGAAGCATTGGTTTATACATTCCTCTTAGTCTCGACTTTAGGGATCATTTTTTTCGCTATCTTTTTTCGAGAACCGCCTAAAGTTCCAACTAAAAAAATGAAATGATTTTTCATTATCTCAATTGACGTAATGGGCCTCCCAATATTGCAATATTGGGAGGCCCGTTACGTCAACTAGTCCCCGTGTTCTTCGAATGGATCCCTTAGTTGTTGAGAGGGTTGCCCAAAAGCAGTATATAAGGCGTACCCAGTAAAACTTACAAGTAAACCAGATATAGAGATGGCGACTAGGGTTGCTGTTTCCATTCTTATATAATTTCAAGACCACAATGGATCTATGATAAGATCGTTTATTTACAACGGAATGGTATACAAAGTCAACAGATCTCAATGAATATAAAATAGGATTTATGGCTGCACAAACTGTTGAGGGTAGTTCTAGATCTGGTCCAAGACGAACTGCTGTAGGGGATTTATTGAAACCATTGAATTCGGAATATGGTAAAGTAGCTCCTGGATGGGGAACTACTCCTTTGATGGGTGTCGCAATGGCCCTATTTGCGATATTCCTATCTATTATTTTGGAGATTTATAATTCTTCCGTTTTACTGGATGGAATTTCACTGAATTAGAGTTACAAGAACCACAAAATCCTAGCTTTTAAATACAAAAAGGGAAGCATTTAGGTCCCGGATTTTGATTTTAGCTCATTTTTTTTTTGGTAGTTCGACCGCGCAATTTTTTTGTTTCTGTATTTCCGGAATATGAGTGTGTGACTTGTTATAATTGATCCTATTGATAGTACAGAGAATGAGTCTGTCGTCTTGATAGAGATGGTTTTACCCCGTCGGATATTTATTCTAGTATCTGGAGCACGGAATACATGAAATAGATCACGAAGTATTCGAACTATGATTCATACTTAATATTCAGACCTCGCGGCCGGATTCCGAAATTATAAAAAGTTAGAAATTGAAAGAAGAAAAATCTTTCAAATTCCCATTTCTGCTTTGATTTTGCTCAAAGGACAAATGTTTCTTTGTATTTTTAGTAAGTTTATCTATTCTCCTCGTTGAATAAATGATGATCCAATGGTTCTTACTCGAGGAATCTTTGGACTTAGTTTGAAGGTTTTATTGAATCATCGTGGTTCTAGTATGAATCTGAGGTTTCAATTGATTCATAGGGTCTTAACAAGAAAATTCCTATCAATAATAAAGTCAATAATAAAGAAAACAAAAGTAAAACCGCATTACATACAAATAATTACATACAAATAAAAATAACAAATCAAAGAAAAAGAAATAGGTAAATAGAAGATTCAAGAGGCCTGTAACGATCAACATAAAGACAAGTGAGCCGACTTGATTTTTTGGCATTCTAATTATAACCCCAAAGAAGAGCTTTCTGATTTTGACTCTTTCGTATCTTTAGATAAGATTGAATCAGAAGCTTAAGAAGTTTCCAATTTTCTATTCCATACCCTTTTCACCCAGTATTTGGGTGTTTTTGTTTGAGCTGTACGAGATGAAATTCTCATATACGGTTCTCGGAGGGGGAGTCTCCCCGGGTTACCTATCTCAATAAAGTTTACGATTGGTTCGAAGAACGTCTCGAGATTCAGGCGATTGCAGATGATATAACTAGTAAATACGTTCCTCCTCATGTCAACATATTTTATTGTCTAGGAGGAATTACGCTTACTTGTTTTTTAGTACAAGTAGCTACAGGCTTTGCTATGACTTTTTACTACCGTCCGACCGTTACTGAGGCTTTTGCTTCTGTTCAATACATAATGACGGAAGCTAACTTTGGTTGGTTAATCCGATCGGTTCATCGATGGTCGGCAAGTATGATGGTCCTAATGATAATCCTGCACGTATTTCGTGTGTATCTCACAGGTGGTTTTAAAAAACCTCGCGAATTGACTTGGGTTACAGGCGTGGTTCTGGCTGTATTGACCGCATCTTTTGGTGTAACAGGTTATTCTTTACCTTGGGATCAAATTGGGTATTGGGCAGTCAAAATTGTAACGGGCGTACCGGAAGCGATTCCGGTAATAGGATCGCCTTTAGTAGAGTTATTGCGCGGAAGTGCTAGTGTGGGACAGTCCACCTTGACTCGTTTTTATAGTTTGCACACTTTTGTATTACCTCTTCTTACTGCCGTATTTATGTTAATGCATTTTCTAATGATACGTAAGCAAGGTATTTCTGGTCCTTTATAAAGAATATAGATCATAGAGATTTGTAATCAATCATTTATCTTATTACTTTACTTGGGGGAGGAACAATAATATTTCATTGCTACAAATATGGATTATTGACAAAGAATAAGACATGTATTTGGAAATTTTCCCTCAACTCCACAATATTGTATTATTTATTTGACATGGACGAATAGTTGAAGGGAATTCTCCGAAGAGAAAATGGATTATGGGAGTGTGTGACTTGAACTATTGATTGAGCCGTGCAGAAATATGCTTTTATCTGCTACATTGGAATTCACAACCAAATGTGTCTTTGTTCCAACCGCCCCCCCATGAAGAGGATAGGGCTAGGCTGGTTTGAAGAGAATCTTTTCTATGATCAGACCCAAGCATGCTGTGCATGAACAGGCTCCGTAAGATCCAGTATAATAAGTGATGTGTCATAATCCAGATTATCTTTTAACTATTTTACTTACTTAATAGTATGGAAATGCATTCATTTCTTCTGCATCGATCCGAT